CTGGAATTGAATTGTTGTAACTGGATAGTTCTACCCCCTATCCAGGGATAGAACTAAAAGAAATGTCCTTTCTCATTCTCATTTTTTAATGATTCATTTCTCATTTATCGGATTTCAAAAATATGAAATAAAAAAATGCATTTTCTCAACGATCATAAAATAGGATCTATTTTGAATCATTATAATTTGACACATTTTTCATAGTTCATATCCCGATTAACAACTTTTATAGATTGGGTTGAAAGCGAGAGATATAGAGCAGTATCTATATAGTAATTCAGAGAAATAAATAGTAATTCAGAGAAATAATAATTCAGAAAATGACAAAAAGTTTGAAACTTAATCAATTAGTTTCAACGATTCATTAATTTTAACTAAAGATCTTATATCTGCTCTTTTCGAGAAATAGAGAAAAAATAAAAACTTTTCTTCTTGTATCTTCTGTTTATTCTTTTTTCGAAGAAAAGTTTTTATTTTAGAATTCAGTAAACAGAAGAGTTCTTATTCTCCAAATCATAAGAGCGAGGAGAATTGAATTTCATATTGATTAGTCCAAACCAGTAGGTAATGGAAATTTCGCATTTTCTATTCGAAATGAAATTCGAAAAGTTTCAACTTTTTGAGTCAAGTCGATTCAGATTATTACAACTTTTGATTACTTAGTTCTTTGTCGCACACCAAAACCTTTTGCATTTTCGGTCGAATTTTTTTGTCCCACACAAAAACTTTTTGAATTTCCGGTCGAAAGAGATTTCCCCAATGAAAAAGCTTTTAAGGCTGCCCAATATCCTTTCCGTTTCCAAATATTTTTACGAATACGCTTTTTTGAGATAGAAGTACGTTTTTTTGGAACTCCCATTTTAAAATACAGAGGTTACTCATTATTCGAGTTGGATGTGAAAGACATCTATTATTCAAAAAGAATCATTCTTTTCTTTACTATTCATTATCTATTTGTTTTTTAAATAGCATTCTCTTTATAAAAAGAAGTAGAAAACAAAAAAAAACTATAGATATGTTAAAATCGCAGTTAAATATTATTCGAAATCGAATAAAACATTACTATAAATATAAAAAAGGAATATGTTAGGTGATATGTGATTTTTTATATTAATTGGTCAAGATCGAGGAAAGAATACACCTAATTGAAATTTTATAATTCGAAAAAAAACGAGTAATTAAATAAAGTATACAAAGATTGAGAATAAAGTATACAAAGATTGAGAAACGAAATTTTTTTAAATTTTTTAAAAATTTTCTATTTAGTTTTTTTAAAATTAGAAAAATTGACGAATATTATTGAGGGATATTGAAGTTCTTACTAGATTTCAAAAAAAAAGGAAAAATAAGTAGAACATGAATAAAAAGATTGATACATAAGATGAATAAAAGAAAAGATAAGAAGAGATACGCCCCCCCCCTAGATATTTAATACCTTCCCCTATAAAGAAACTCATAACACCCATTCCATTCGTAATTCCATCAATTATGCGTCTATCAAAAAAATGAGTTACTTCTGACAATTCCCTTGTCCCTCCCGTTAACGTTGTTGTATAAAAAGCATCTATGTAAGCACGATTATATGACCAATTATATATGAAATTTTTAATTTTATCACAAAGAGTTCTTTTAGAATCTAGTTTACCAATTAAATTAATTAATTCCAAGTTTTGAAAAGATGAATAAACAGGTTTGTAGATAAAAAGCGCGAAAAATATTCCGAAATAGGCTATACTGACTGAAAAAATAGTATCTTGCCAAAATTCAGCCCAATCCGAATAATTTTTTAAATTTTGATGCAAAAGATTTATAGACGGCGTTAACCATTTCGATAATATATCCAAACCCCTTCCAGCTTTATTGAAAGAAATTCCTATCACTCCAACAAACAAAGCAAATAAAATCAATAGAAGTAGGCAAAATAAGATAATATTATCTGATTCGTAAGGATATAAAAAAATATTTTTATTGTAAAAATGATTAACTGTAATAAAAGGTCGTGTCATTTTTCTTACATTCTCGTCGTGATATGTCTTCTTTTTCTTTGAAGAAAAAGAAGACATATCATTACTATTCATTCTTAATAGGGTTCCTAAAACAACACTTTTGTTAATAAGTTTCGAGCATCCTTTGCCCCATAGGGAGATTGAGTCGAATGGAATTCTTTTTCTGCTACTATAATTCTGAAAATAAGCGTTGAAATGCCCTTCAAAAGTAAGTAAATAGATCCGAAACATATAAAATGAAGTTAATCCTGCTGTCAACCAAGCTATTATTCCGAAAATTGGTGAATATAACCAACTATCATTAAGAATCTCATCCTTAGACCAAAAACAAGCAAGGGGTGGAATACCACAAAGAGAAATTGTACCGAATAAAAAAGAAATTTTTGTAATTGGTAAGTGTTTTGTTAAACCCCCCATCAGAACTAGATTCTGACTTTTTTCAGGAGAATATCCAACAACTGTTTCCATTGAATGAATAACTGCCCCAGATGCTAAGAACAATAATGCTTTTGAATAAGCATGAGTAATTAAATGGAATAAAGCAGTTCGATAAGACCCCATACCAAGAGCTAAGATGATATATCCCAATTGAGACATTGTAGAATAGGCTAAACCCTTTTTAATATCTTTTTGAGCAATAGCTAAAGTAGCTCCTAAAAAAACGGTTATTATACCAATGAAAGAAATAAAATTCATTACATAAGGTATGACTATGAAAAGAGGAAGAAGTCGAGCTACAAGAAAAATACCTGCTGCTACCATGGTAGCAGCATGGATAAGAGCTGAAATAGGAGTAGGTCCCTCCATGGCATCAGGTAACCATACATGAAAAGGAAATTGTGCAGATTTAGCCGCCGCACCAGTAAATAATAGAATGGCACACAAAATAACAAATAAAACATTGATCTCATTATTATAAATCAAGTTATTGAATATTTCAAAGAAATCCCTAAATTCGAAACTTCCTATTGTCCAATAAAAACCTAAAATTCCTAATAAGAACCCAAAATCTCCGATTCGATTAGTTATAAACGCTTTTTGACAAGCATTTGCGGCAACAGGCCGTGTAAACCAAAACCCGATTAATAAATACGAACACATTCCAACTAATTCCCAGAAAATATAAATTTCTATTAAATTAGAGCTTATAACTAATCCCAACATGGAAGCACTGAAAAAACTCATATAAGCAAAAAATCGCAAATATCCTTGATCATGAGACAGATAATTGTCACTATAAATAAGAACCAAAACTGCAACACTAGTAATTAGTACTAACATAATAGAAGTAAGTGGATCGATCAAATATCCAAATTCAAAAGAAAAATCATTATTGATAATCCAAGACCACATATATTGATAGATAGAACTGTTATTTATTTCCTGAATAGACAGATCAATTGACAGAATCATGACTATACTTAACAATAAAACGCTTTGAAAAGCCCACATACGACGAAGGTTTTTAGTTGCCCTCGGGAAAAGAAGAAGGCCCGCTCCTATTAACACAGGAATGGAAAGTGGAAGAAAAGGTATGATCCACGCATATTGATATGTATGTTCCATAAAAAAACTTTTTATTTTAAATTATTTTCAATTCACCAGATCTTAGCTTTTTCAAAAAGGTTAATAAAAAAGTGATGACTTAGTTATAAAAAGTTATAACATAAGAAATTTAGAAAGATGCCAAATAAATAAAATGACAAATTAATTTTAATATTATTACAGTGTACACTAATTTAGTATAATTATATATAATTCTAGTAAATTGGTGTACATTTCAATAAAAAAGATAAAAAAAACTTTGTTTTCTAATTAGAATTTTGCTAACTTTTTTTTTTAGAAAATTTTTAAAAAATTTAAAAAAATTTCGTTTCTCAATCTTTGTATACTTTATTCTCAATCTTTGTATACTTTATTTAATTACTCGTTTTTTTTCGAATTATAAAATTTCAATTAGGTGTATTCTTTCCTCGATCTTGACCAATTAATATAAAAAATCACATATCACCTAACATATTCCTTTTTTATATTTATAGTAATGTTTTATTCGATTTCGAATAATATTTAACTGCGATTTTAACATATCTATAGTTTTTTTTTGTTTTCTACTTCTTTTTATAAAGAGAATGCTATTTAAAAAACAAATAGATAATGAATAGTAAAGAAAAGAATGATTCTTTTTGAATAATAGATGTCTTTCACATCCAACTCGAATAATGAGTAACCTCTGTATTTTAAAATGGGAGTTCCAAAAAAACGTACTTCTATCTCAAAAAAGCGTATTCGTAAAAATATTTGGAAACGGAAAGGATATTGGGCAGCCTTAAAAGCTTTTTCATTGGGGAAATCTCTTTCGACCGGAAATTCAAAAAGTTTTTGTGTGGGACAAAAAAATTCGACCGAAAATGCAAAAGGTTTTGGTGTGCGACAAAGAACTAAGTAATCAAAAGTTGTAATAATCTGAATCGACTTGACTCAAAAAGTTGAAACTTTTCGAATTTCATTTCGAATAGAAAATGCGAAATTTCCATTACCTACTGGTTTGGACTAATCAATATGAAATTCAATTCTCCTCGCTCTTATGATTTGGAGAATAAGAACTCTTCTGTTTACTGAATTCTAAAATAAAAACTTTTCTTCGAAAAAAGAATAAACAGAAGATACAAGAAGAAAAGTTTTTATTTTTTCTCTATTTCTCGAAAAGAGCAGATATAAGATCTTTAGTTAAAATTAATGAATCGTTGAAACTAATTGATTAAGTTTCAAACTTTTTGTCATTTTCTGAATTATTATTTCTCTGAATTACTATTTATTTCTCTGAATTACTATATAGATACTGCTCTATATCTCTCGCTTTCAACCCAATCTATAAAAGTTGTTAATCGGGATATGAACTATGAAAAATGTGTCAAATTATAATGATTCAAAATAGATCCTATTTTATGATCGTTGAGAAAATGCATTTTTTTATTTCATATTTTTGAAATCCGA